GCTAGCGTAGCTTACTCAAAGCATGACACTGAAGCTGTTAAGATGGGCCCTAGAAAGCTCCGCAAGCATAAAGGCTTGGTCCTGACTTTACTAACAGCTTTGTCCTAACCTACACATGCAAGTATCCGCACCCCGGTGAGAATGCCCCCACAGTCCCCCGCCCGGAGACAAGGAGCTGGTATCAGGCACACTATAACTGAAGCCCACGACACCTTGCTCAGCCACACCTTCAAGGGTAATCAGCAGTGGTAAATATTAAGCCATAAGTGAAAACTTGACTTAATTAAGGCCAAGAGGGTCGGTAAAACTCGTGCCAGCCACCGCGGTTATACGAGAGACCCAAGTTGTTAAATCACGGCGTAAAGAGTGGTTAAAATGTATTAAAAAATAGAGCCGAACACTTACAAAGTTGTTATAAGCACACGAAATTAAGAAGCCCAATCACGAAAGTGGCTTTATATAATTTGAACCCACGTAAGCTAGGACACAAACTGGGATTAGATACCCCATTATGCCTAGCCGTCAACATCGACAGCATCTTACACCCGCTGTCCGCCCGGGAACTACGAGCAACAGCTTAAAACCCAAAGGACTTGGCGGTGCTTCAGATCCCCCTAGAGGAGCCTGTTCTGGAACCGATAATCCCCGTTCAACCTCACCCTTTCTTGTTTTTCCCGCCTATATACCGCCGTCGCAAGCTCACCCTGTGAAGGATAAACAGTGAGCCCAACTGGTACTGCCCAATACGTCAGGTCGAGGTGTAGCGTATGAAAGGGGAAGAAATGGGCTACATTCTCTAACACAGAGCATACGGAAGGCTACATTGAAACATGTACCTGAAGGAGGATTTAGTAGTAAGCAGGAAGTAGAGTGTCCCGCTGAAACTGGCTCTGGAGCGCGCACACACCGCCCGTCACTCTCCCCGAGCTATAGAACCCTATAACTAATAACCCATGACTGCAAAGGGGAGGCAAGTCGTAACATGGTAAGTGTACCGGAAGGTGTACTTGGACTAACCAAGGCATGGCTAAAAACAGGAAAGCGTCTCCCTTACACCGAGAAGATATCCGTGCAAACCGGATTGCCCTGATGCTAAAAAGCTAGCCCCTCCCCCAAAAACAACAAACCACTATCAATACCCCCAAATACACCACCAGACTTAATAAACCAAACCATTTTCCCCTCCCAGTATAGGTGACAGAAAAGAGACACAAGGCGCAACAGAGAAAGTACCGCAAGGGAACGCTGAAAAAGTAATGAAACAACCCAGTAAAGCTTTAAAAAGCAGAGATTCCAACTTGTACCTTTTGCATCATGATTTAGCCAGTAACCCCCAAGCAAAGAGCACTTTAGTTTGACACCCCGAAACTACGTGAGCTACTCCAAGACAGCCTACACAATAGGGCGAACCCGTCTCTGTGGCAATAGAGTGGGAAGAGCTTCGAGTAGAGGTGACAAGCCTACCGAACCTAGTTATAGCTGGTTGCCTGAGAAATGGATAGAAGTTCAGCCTCCCGGCTTCTCCTCTCACCCCAAATACTTCAGACATCAAAGAAACCGAGAGCGTTAATCAAAGGAGGGACAGCCCCTTTGATACAAGACACAACTTTTACAGAAGACTAAAGATCATATTCACATTTAAAGGTAAGCATGTTCTGGTTGGCTTAAAAGCAGCCCTCCCTACAGAAAGCGTTAAAGCTCGGGCATACTACCCACCTCCTCCCTATATTGATAATTAAATCTTAAGCCCCTGCCCCTATCAGGCCGCCCCATGCCAGCATGGGGACGACCATGCTAATATGAGTAATAAGAGAACATAAGACTCTCTCCTCGCACACGTGTAAATCGGAACGGACCCCCCACCGAACTTTAACGGCCCCAAACAAAGAGGGAATTGAATATACAAACTAAACAACCAGAAAAACATCCAGTAACCAACCGTTAACCCAACACCGGTGTGCCCTTTTTAAAGGAAAGACTAAAAGAAAGAGAAGGAACTCGGCAAATAAAGCCTCGCCTGTTTACCAAAAACATCGCCTCTTGCAAAATTAACAAATAAGAGGTCCCGCCTGCCCTGTGACTCTATGTTTAACGGCCGCGGTATACTGACCGTGCGAAGGTAGCGCAATCACTTGTCTTTTAAATGGAGACCTGTATGAATGGCATAACGAGGGCTTAACTGTCTCCTCTTTCAAGTCAATGAAATTGATCTCCCCGTGCAGAAGCGGGGATAAAACCATAAGACGAGAAGACCCTATGGAGCTTTAGACACCAAGGCGGCCCACAGTTAATGACACCAAAACAAAGGACCAAACAACACAACACTCCGCCCTAATGTCTTTGGTTGGGGCGACCGCGGGGTAGTACAAAACTCCCGCGTGGAACGAGAGGACTTCCCTCTTACAGCTAAGAGCTACCGCTCTAAGAAACAGAATTTCTGACCTATTAGATCCGGCTTACGCCGATCAACGGAACGAGTTACCCTAGGGATAACAGCGCAATCCCCTTTTAGAGCCCATATCGACAAGGGGGTTTACGACCTCGATGTTGGATCAGGACATCCTAATGGTGCAGCCGCTATTAAGGGTTCGTTTGTTCAACGATTAAAGTCCTACGTGATCTGAGTTCAGACCGGAGCAATCCAGGTCAGCTTCTATCTATGACATGAACTTTTCTAGTACGAAAGGACCGAAAAGCGGGAGCCCCTATTCCAAACACGCCCCCCCCCCACCTAATGAAATCAACTAAAACAGGTAAAAGGGCATACCCCCTCCGCCCAAGAAAAAGGCATATTAAGGTGGCAGAGCCCGGTTACTGCAAAAGACCTAAGCCCTTTCTACAGAGGTTCAAGTCCTCTCCTTAATTATGATATCAGTACTCATCACCCATATTATTAATCCTCTTATCTTTATTGTACCCGTCCTACTAGCGGTCGCTTTTCTAACACTCGTAGAACGAAAAGTGCTTGGCTATATGCAACTACGTAAAGGCCCAAATGTAGTAGGCCCTTACGGCTTACTACAACCAATCGCCGATGGAGTAAAATTATTTATTAAAGAGCCCGTAAAACCATCCACCTCTTCTCCCGTCCTATTCCTCCTAGCCCCCATACTCGCGCTTACTCTTGCCCTCACCCTATGAGCCCCCATACCTCTTCCATACCCAGTCATTGACTTAAACCTAGGAATTCTTTTTGTCCTAGCCCTCTCCAGCCTGGCAGTTTACTCAATCCTAGGGTCAGGATGAGCATCCAACTCAAAATACGCCCTTATTGGAGCACTACGAGCCGTAGCCCAGACCATCTCATATGAAGTCAGCCTAGGACTAATCCTTCTAAACACCATTATCTTCACAGGAGGCTTCACACTACAAATCTTTAACGTCGCGCAAGAAAGCGTCTGATTAATTCTACCCGCCTGACCTCTCGCCGCAATATGGTATATCTCAACACTAGCAGAAACCAACCGTGCCCCATTTGACCTCACAGAAGGAGAATCAGAGCTAGTTTCCGGCTTCAACGTAGAATATGCAGGAGGGCCATTCGCCCTCTTTTTCTTAGCTGAATACGCCAACATCTTACTCATAAACACACTTTCCGCCATCCTTTTCCTAGGAGCATTCCACCTCCCAACACTACCAACACTAACTGCAATCAACCTAATAACTAAAGCAGCCCTACTATCAGTAGTTTTCTTATGAGTCCGAGCCTCATACCCCCGATTCCGATATGACCAGCTCATGCACCTCATCTGAAAAAACTTCCTCCCCCTAACACTGGCCCTAGTCATCTGACACCTAGCACTCCCAATTGCTCTTGCAGGCCTCCCCCCTGTACTGTAGCCCAGGATCTGTGCCTGAACAAAAGGGCCACTTTGATAGAGTGTATCATGAGGGTTAAAGCCCCTCCAGCTCCTTAGAAAGAAGGGATTTGAACCCAACCCGGAGAGATCAAAACTCTCAGTGCCTCCACTACACCACTTCCTAGTAAAGTCAGCTAATTCAAGCTTTTGGGCCCATACCCCAAACATGTTGGTTAAAGTCCTTCCTATGCTAATGAATCCATATGTCTCTGCCGTCCTCCTCTCTGGACTTGGCCTAGGTACCACTCTCACCTTCGCAAGCTCCCACTGACTCCTCGCTTGAATAGGCCTAGAAATTAACACCTTGGCCATCATTCCTCTTATAGCCCAACACTCCCACCCACGAGCAGTCGAAGCAGCCACTAAATATTTCCTCGCCCAAGCCACAGCAGCCGCTATACTCCTTTTTGCGAGCACTACCAATGCTTGACTGACAGGACAATGAGAGATCCAACAAATATCACACCCCCTTCCCATTACAATAATTTCAGCCGCCCTCGCACTAAAAATTGGACTCGCCCCCTTCCACTCTTGAATGCCCGACGTCCTTCAAGGCCTAGACCTCACCACAGGCCTTATCATGACAACCTGACAAAAACTAGCTCCCTTTGCTCTCCTCCTCCAAATACAGCCCGTCAACTCCACCACACTACTAATTCTAGGACTAACCTCAACCTTAATTGGCGGCTGAGGAGGACTAAACCAAACACAGCTACGAAAAATCCTCGCTTACTCCTCAATCGCACACCTCGGCTGAATAGCCCTAATCCTACAATTTATGCCCTCCCTCACCCTCCTAGCCCTACTCACATACTTCGTTATGACATCCTCCATATTCCTTGCATTTAAATTAACCAACTCCGCTACTATCAACGCGATCGCCACCTCCTCTACAAAAACACCGGCCCTCACAGCACTTATACCTCTCGTTCTCCTCTCATTAGCAGGCCTCCCCCCACTAACCGGATTTATACCTAAATGACTCATCCTTCACGAACTGACCAAACAAGACCTCATCCCCGTTGCCACCTTTGCTGCCCTTACCGCTCTCCTCAGTCTCTACTTCTACCTCCGCCTTTCCTACGCAATAACCCTTACTATGTCCCCAAACAACCTAACAGGCACCTCTTTCTGACGGCTACAGACCCCTCAACCCACACTACCCCTAGCCATAACCACCACATCCACCATCATACTACTACCTCTCACCCCAACCGCAATTGCTTTACTAAGCCCTTAAGAGACTTAGGTTAATGACTAGACCAAGAGCCTTCAAAGCCCTAAGTGGGGGTGAGAACCCCTCAGTCTCTGTAAGACTTGCAGGCCATTACCCCACATCTCCTGTATGCAAAACAGACACTTTAATTAAGCTAAAGCCTTTCTAGACAGGTGGGCCTCGATCCCACAAACTCTTAGTTAACAGCTAAGCGCTCAAACCAGCGAGCATCCGCCTACCTTTCCCCCGCCTATAACTCATAGGCGGAGGCGGGGGAAAGCCCCGGCAGACGTTAATCTGCTTCTTAAGATTTGCAATCTTATATGTTATACACCACAAGGCTTGATAGGAAGAGGATTTGAACCTCTGTCTATGGGGCTACAGTCCACCGCTTACACAACTCAGCCATCCTACCTGTGGCAACCACACGTTGATTCTTTTCCACTAACCACAAAGACATTGGCACCCTTTATTTAGTATTTGGTGCTTGGGCCGGTATAGTAGGCACAGCCTTAAGCTTGCTCATTCGAGCAGAACTTAGCCAACCAGGCGCCCTCCTCGGGGATGACCAGATTTATAATGTTATTGTTACAGCACATGCCTTCGTAATAATTTTCTTTATAGTAATACCAATTATGATTGGTGGATTCGGCAACTGACTAATCCCCCTTATAATTGGTGCCCCCGACATAGCCTTTCCTCGTATAAATAATATGAGCTTTTGACTTCTACCCCCCTCATTCCTACTCCTTCTCGCCTCCTCCGGCGTAGAGGCAGGGGCAGGGACTGGCTGAACAGTATATCCCCCTTTAGCTGGCAACCTAGCCCACGCAGGACCTTCCGTTGATTTAACAATCTTCTCCCTTCATCTGGCAGGAGTGTCTTCAATCCTCGGAGCCATTAACTTTATCACTACCATTATCAATATGAAACCTCCCGCCACAACACAATATCAAACCCCCTTATTTGTCTGATCTGTACTAATTACCGCTGTTCTCCTCCTTCTGTCCCTCCCCGTCCTTGCCGCCGGCATCACAATGCTTCTCACAGACCGAAACCTAAATACTACCTTCTTTGACCCTGCAGGGGGAGGAGACCCAATTCTCTACCAACATCTCTTCTGATTCTTCGGCCACCCGGAAGTCTATATTTTAATTCTCCCAGGGTTTGGAATGATCTCACACATTGTTGCCTACTATTCCGGCAAAAAGGAACCTTTCGGCTACATAGGCATAGTCTGGGCTATGATAGCAATTGGCCTTCTAGGGTTTATTGTTTGAGCCCACCACATATTTACAGTAGGTATAGATGTTGATACACGTGCATACTTTACATCCGCTACTATGATTATTGCAATCCCAACAGGAGTAAAAGTATTTAGCTGACTGGCAACCCTGCATGGAGGAGCTCTAAAATGAGAAACTCCTTTACTATGGGCCCTAGGTTTTATTTTCCTCTTTACAGTGGGGGGTCTAACCGGAATCGTGCTAGCCAACTCATCCTTAGATATTGTACTTCACGATACATACTATGTAGTAGCCCACTTCCACTACGTCTTATCCATGGGAGCTGTATTTGCCATCGTAGCTGGCTTTATGCACTGATTCCCCCTATTCTCCGGGTATACTCTTCACCCTACTTGAACAAAAATCCACTTCACAGTTATGTTTTTAGGAGTAAACTTAACATTCTTCCCCCAACACTTCCTTGGTTTAGCAGGAATGCCCCGTCGATATTCAGACTACCCAGATGCTTATACCCTGTGAAATACAGTCTCCTCTCTAGGCTCTTTAATCTCTTTAACAGCAGTTATTTTATTCCTATTCATTATTTGAGAGGCATTCGCTGCTAAACGAGAAGTTAAAGCAGTAGAATTAACCACAACAAATGTAGAGTGACTGCACGGCTGCCCTCCTCCTTACCACACATTTGAAGAGCCCGCATTCGTTCAAGTCCGGTCTAAAACTCGCCGAGAAAGGGAGGAATTGAACCCCCGTAGGCTAGTTTCAAGCCAGCCACATAACCGCTCTGCCACTTTCTTAATAAGATACTAGTAGAAAAAATACAACACCCCCTTGTCAAGGCGGAGCTGTGGGTTAAAACCCCGCGTATCTTATACAACTAATGGCACATCCATCACAATTAGGTTTCCAAGATGCAGCTTCCCCTATCATAGAAGAACTACTTCACTTCCACGACCACGCCCTAATAATTGTGCTTTTAATTAGCACATTAGTTCTTTACATTATTATCGCCATAGTATCCACTAAGCTAGTTAACCTGTATATTCTAGACTCCCAAGAGATCGAAGTAATTTGAACCGTTCTCCCCGCAGTCATCCTTATCTTAATCGCCCTCCCCTCCCTTCGCATCCTCTATCTTATAGACGAAATTAACGACCCTCACCTAACAGTAAAAGCAATTGGCCATCAATGGTACTGAAGCTATGAATATACTGATTACCAAGACCTTGGGTTTGACTCCTACATAATCCCAACACAGGACCTAACCCCCGGCCAATTCCGCCTCTTGGACACAGACCATCGAATGGTGGTCCCCGTCGAATCCCCCATCCGCGTACTAGTTACTGCTGAAGACGTATTACACTCCTGAGCAGTCCCAGCCCTCGGCGTAAAAATAGACGCCGTACCTGGCCGCCTAAACCAAACAGCCTTTATTGCCTCCCGCCCAGGAGTTTTCTACGGGCAGTGCTCTGAAATCTGCGGTGCAAACCACAGTTTTATACCCATCGTAGTTGAAGCCGTACCTTTACAACACTTTGAAAGCTGATCCTCTATATTACTTGAAGACATCTCGTCAAGAAGCTAAATATGGGCATAGCGTTAGCCTTTTAAGCTAAAGAATGGTGCCTCCCGACCACCCTTGATGACATGCCACAACTTAACCCCCTATGCTGATTTAATATATTAGCCTTCTCTTGAGTAGCTTTCACAACCATCATTCCCGCAAAAATTAAAAATGTATCTTTCCCAAACTTCCCCGAACTTAAAGAAACAGACAAACCTAAGACTAAATCCTGAACCTGACCATGGCTCTAAGCTTTTTTGATCAATTTGCAAGTCCAACATACCTAGGGATCCCCCTAGTAGCAATTGCCCTCAGCCTGCCCTGAGTTTTATACCCTACGCCCTGCGAACGATGACAAAACAACCGACTACTAACGGTACAAAACTGGTCTATCGCCCGATTTACCCAACAACTACTTCTGCCCTTAAATGTGGGGGCACACAAATGAGCCCTCCTCCTCACCTCACTGATAGTTCTTCTTTTAACCCTCAACTTACTAGGCCTTCTTCCATACACATTTACTCCCACCACGCAACTATCCCTTAACCTCGGCTTTGCTGTTCCCCTCTGACTGGCCACAGTCATTATCGGGATATGAAATAAACCCACCGATGCACTAGGACATCTCCTCCCAGAAGGAACCCCCGTGCCTCTGATTCCAGTCCTAATTATTATCGAAACAATTAGCTTATTTATTCGACCCCTCGCTCTAGGAGTACGACTCACTGCCAACCTCACAGCCGGCCACCTCCTAATTCAACTGATTTCGACTGCTGTCTTTGTTTTAGTACCTCTAATGCCCCTAGTGGCAGTCCTCACAGCAACACTACTATTTCTACTGACACTACTAGAAGTTGCCGTAGCGATAATTCAAGCTTATGTATTCGTCCTTCTCCTCAGCCTGTACCTCCAAGAAAACGTTTAATGGCCCATCAAGCACACGCATATCATATGGTTGACCCCAGCCCCTGACCTTTAACAGGTGCAGTTGCCGCCCTACTAATAACATCCGGTCTTGCAATTTGATTCCACTTCCACTCAATAAACCTAATTATACTTGGCACAGTCCTCCTACTACTGACGATGTACCAATGATGACGAGACATCGTTCGAGAAGGCACATATCAAGGACACCACACACCCCCTGTCCAAAAAGGACTCCGATACGGGATAATTCTCTTCATCACATCAGAAGTTTTCTTCTTTCTAGGATTTTTCTGAGCCTTTTATCACTCAAGCCTTGCACCCACCCCTGAACTAGGAGGCTGCTGACCCCCTACTGGGATTACTACCCTAGACCCTTTCGAAGTTCCCCTACTAAACACAGCAGTTCTACTCGCCTCAGGAGTCACAGTCACCTGAGCCCACCACAGCATTATAGAAGGCCTCCGAGCCCAAACGACCCAATCCCTTTTACTCACAATCCTACTTGGGTTTTACTTCACCTTCCTCCAAGGCTTGGAATATTACGAAGCCCCTTTTACAATCGCCGACGGAGTCTATGGATCCACATTCTTTGTTGCCACTGGCTTCCACGGACTACATGTCATTATTGGTTCTACTTTCTTAGCTGTATGTTTTGTACGACACCTAAAATACCACTTTACTACCGGCCACCATTTCGGATTTGAAGCCGCCGCCTGATACTGACACTTCGTAGATGTTGTATGACTATTCCTTTACATCTCGATTTATTGATGAGGATCTTAATCTTTTTAGTATTAAACTAGTACAAGTGACTTCCAATCACCCAGTCTTGGTTAAAGTCCAAGGAAAGATAATGAACCTAGTCACGACAATTATCACAATCGCCCTCTTACTTTCCATCGCCCTACTTCTCATCTCATTTTGACTCCCCCAAATAAACCCAGACCATGAAAAACTTTCTCCATATGAATGTGGGTTCGACCCCCTTGGCTCAGCCCGCATGCCCTTCTCCCTCCGCTTCTTCCTAGTCGCAATCCTCTTCCTTCTTTTCGACCTCGAAATTGCCCTTCTCCTACCCCTTCCCTGAGGCGACCAACTATCCTCCCCCCTACTTACCTTCTTTTGAGCCTCCGCCGTCCTGATTATCCTCACCCTCGGACTAATCTATGAATGACTTCAAGGAGGCCTAGAGTGAGCCGAATGGGCGATTAGCTTAAGAAAAGCATTTGATTTCGGCTCAAAAACTTGTGGTTAAACCCCACAATTGCCCTATGACCCCTGTCCACTTCGCCTTTTCATCAGCCTTTACCCTAGGCCTGATAGGTCTGGTATTTCATCGAACCCATCTCCTCTCAGCCCTCTTATGCTTGGAAGGTATAATACTCTCCTTATTCATCGCCCTCTCCGTATGGACCCTACAACTAAACGCTACCAACTTTGCAATCTCCCCGATACTCTTACTGGCATTTTCAGCCTGTGAAGCAAGCGCAGGCCTTGCCCTCCTGGTTGCCACCGCCCGCACACATGGCTCCGACCGCCTACAAACCTTTAACCTCCTACAATGCTAGTAATCCTTATCCCCACCTTAATGCTAATTCCAACCGCCTGACTTATTCGCGCCACATGACTATGACCCTTTACCTTGGCCTACAGCCTAATAATCGCACTAACAAGCTTCTTCTGGTTCAAAAACTTAACAGAGACCGGAATATCTTATCTAACCCCCTATACGGCAACAGACGCCATCTCCGCCCCCCTGCTAGTCCTCACCACTTGACTGTTGCCCCTCATAATACTAGCCAGCCAAGCCCATCTGCACCACGAGCCCCTAAGTCGACAACGAATATACATCTCCCTCTTAGCCTCCTTACAGTTCTTCCTAATCCTAGCCTTCAGCGCCACCGAAATTATTATATTTTACATCATATTTGAAGCCACCCTAATTCCCACCCTATTTCTAATCACCCGATGGGGCAACCAAACAGAGCGCCTTAACGCTGGCACCTACTTCCTATTCTACACGCTAGCAGGGTCCTTACCCCTTCTTGTCGCTCTGCTTCTACTTCAAAACACCACAGGAACCCTATCCCTATTAACGTTACAATACTCAGAACTCGCAATATCTGGCTCTTATTCATCCAAATTCTGATGAGTGGCACTCATACTAGCATTCCTTGTAAAAATACCGCTATATGGGGCACACCTTTGACTCCCTAAAGCCCACGTTGAAGCCCCCGTTGCAGGCTCCATAATCCTTGCCGCAGTCCTCCTAAAATTAGGCGGGTACGGCATAATTCGAGTACTCATGGTACTAGAACCCGTGACTAAACAACTATGCTACCCCTTTATTATTCTTGCCCTCTGAGGTGTAATTATAACAGGCTCAACATGCCTACGTCAAACAGACCTAAAATCCCTAATCGCCTACTCATCTGTAAGTCACATAGGCTTAGTAATTGCTGGTATCTTAACACAGTCACCCTGAGGTATCACCGGATCCCTCATCCTCATAATCTCCCACGGCCTAACATCCTCCGCCTTATTCTGCCTCGCAAACACCAACTATGAACGCACACACAGCCGAACAATACTCCTAGCACGAGGCCTACAAGCGGCCCTCCCATTGATAACAATATGATGATTCCTTGCCTCTCTCGCTAACTTGGCCCTTCCCCCCTTACCCAACCTCATAGGAGAACTAATAATTATCACCGCTATATTTAACTGATCTTGATGAACCATTGCCCTAACAGGAGCGGGCACACTAATCACAGCGGGTTACTCCCTCTATATATTCCTCATAACCCAACGAGGCCCACTCCCACCCCACATTAAAAACATCCCTCCCTCCCACTCTCGAGAACACCTATTAATGGCCCTACACCTCCTCCCCCTAATCCTCTTAGTCCTTAAGCCCGAGCTAATCTGAGGATGGACCTCCTAAGTAGATATAGTTTAAACAAAAATATTAGATTGTGATTCTAAAGACAGGGGTTAAAGCCCCCTTGTCCACCGAGAGAGGCTTGCTGCAACGAAGACTGCTAATCTCCGCTACCTTGGTTAAATTCCAAGGCTCACTCGACATTACTTGCTTCTAAAGGATAACAGCTCATCCGTTGGTCTTAGGAACCAAAAACTCTTGGTGCAAATCCAAGTAGCAGCTATGCACTCCACCTCTCTTATAATAACCTCCAGCCTAGTTCTTATTTTCATACTATTGGCCTACCCAATCGCTACAACCCTGACCCCTGCACCTAAAAATCCTGACTGAGCCCTCACACATGTCAAAACAGCAGTTAAAACAGCATTCTTCGTCAGCCTCCTCCCCCTCTTCCTTTTCCTCAATGAAGGCACAGAAACAATTATCACTAACTGAAACTGGGCAAACACCCAAACCTTTGATATCAATATTAGCCTTAAGTTTGATCACTACTCAATTATCTTCACTCCTGTCGCTCTCTACGTCACTTGATCCATTTTAGAATTCGCATCTTGATACATGCACTCAGACCCTTACATAAACCGCTTTTTCAAATACCTTCTCACCTTCCTTATCGCTATAATTATTCTAGTTACAGCTAACAACATATTCCAATTCTTCATCGGCTGAGAGGGAGTTGGTATTATATCATTTCTTCTAATTGGTTGGTGGTATGGCCGAACAGACGCAAACACCGCCGCCCTGCAAGCAGTCCTTTACAACCGAGTAGGGGACATCGGACTAATCTTTGCCATAGCATGAATGGCTACCAACCTTAACTCCTGAGAAATACAACAGATATTCGTTACTGCCAAAAACCTAGACCTTACTTTCCCCCTCTTAGGGCTAATCCTCGCCGCCACTGGTAAGTCAGCTCAATTTGGACTTCACCCATGACTTCCTTCTGCCATAGAAGGACCTACGCCGGTCTCTGCCCTGCTACACTCCAGCACAATAGTTGTTGCAGGCATTTTCCTCCTAATCCGAGTCAGCCCACTAATAGAAAATAATCAAACTGCACTAACCACCTGCCTCTGTCTAGGTGCTTTAACTACACTATTCACAGCCACCTGCGCCCTCACACAAAATGACATCAAAAAAATCGTCGCCTTCTCCACATCCAGCCAATTAGGCCTAATAATAGTAACCATCGGCCTAAACCAACCCCACCTTGCCTTCCTCCATATCTGTACCCACGCATTCTTTAAGGCAATACTGTTTCTCTGTTCAGGAGCAATCATCCACAGCCTCAATGACGAGCAAGATATCCGTAAAATAGGAGGAATACACCACCTTGCCCCATTTACATCCTCCTGCATAACCCTTGGCAGCCTGGCCCTGACCGGCACTCCTTTCCTAGCAGGATTTTTCTCCAAAGATGCCATTATTGAAGCTCTAAACAACTCCTACCTTAACGCCTGAGCCCTTGCCCTTACCTTGCTCGCCACTTCATTCACAGCCGTATATAGCCTCCGCCTTGTATTTTTCGTTGTCATAGGACATCCTCGATTTAATCCCCTATCACCAATTAACGAAAATACACCCTCCGTCATCAACCCCCTAAAACGACTAGCCTGAGGAAGCATTATTGCAGGCCTCTTAATCACCTCAAACATTACTCCTCTAAAAACACCCATCATATCAATACCCCCCCTTCTAAAACTAGCCGCTCTCTTTGTCACCATCCTAGGACTGGCCCTAGCCCTAGAACTTGCATCCTTAACAAGCAAACAACACAACCCAACCCCCAACCTGTTAACACACCACTTCTCTAATATACTAGGATTCTTCCCCGCCATCATCCACCGCCTCACCCCTAAACTTAATCTCTCCCTCGGACAGATAATTGCTAGCCAAATAATGGACCAGACCTGATTAGAAAAATCCGGCCCCAAAGCCGTAGCCTCCCTCAATACCCCGCTAATTACCACAGCAAGTAACATTCAACAAGGAATGATCAAAACCTACCTCACCCTATTTCTTCTAACCTTAGCCATTGCCTTACTTATAATCATCTTTTAAACTGCCCGAAGCGACCCTCGCCCGAGCCCTCGAGTCAACTCCAATACTACAAATAAAGTAAGAAGAAGTGCCCAAGCGCTAATAATCAATATACCCCCTCCCCCCGAATACATTATTGCAACCCCTCCAACATCACCACGAAATATATAAAAGTCACTGCCTTCCTCAGATGAAAGTCAAGAAGCCTCATGTCACTGTCCAAACGCATAATATACACCCCAAAAAACCCCCCCTACATACCCCACCCCGCTAATCATAACCCGACCGCTACCTCAACCCTCAGGAAATGGCTCAGCAGCAAGCGCCGCCGTATAAGCAAACACAACCAACATACCCCCTAAATAAATTAAAAACAGAACTAAAGATAAAAAAGAACCCCCATGACATACTAAAACCCCACAACCCAAGCCCGCTACCCCTACCAAGCCCAAAGCGGCAAAGTAAGGAGAAGGATTACAAGCAACTGCAACCAAACCCAAAACCAACCCAAATAAAAGCATTGACATAGTTAAAGTCATAATTTCTGCCAGGATTTTAACCAGGACCAATGACTTGAAAAACCACCGTTGTTATTCAACTACAAAAACCTAATGGCAAGCCTCCGAAAAACCCACCCCCTCCTAAAAATTGCTAACGACGCATTAATTGACCTCCCAACTCCCTCAAACATCTCAGTTTGATGAAACTTTGGATCCCTTCTAGGTCTCTGCTTAATTTCCCAAATCGCCACAGGACTTTTCCTCGCTATGCACTATACATCAGACATCGCAACAGCCTTTTCATCTGTTACCCACATCTGCCGAGACGTAAACTACGGATGACTAATCCGAAACCTCCATGCTAACGGCGCCTCCTTCTTCTTTATATGCATTTATGCACACATCGGACGAGGACTATACTACGGCTCATACCTTTATAAAGAGACATGAAACATTGGAGTTATCCTCTTGCTCCTAGTTATAATAACCGCTTTCGTAGGCTATGTACTGCCCTGAGGACAAATATCATTTTGAGGCGCCACAGTCATTACTAATCTTCTTTCCGCAGTCCCTTATGTAGGCAACATGCTAGTTCAATGAATCTGAGGAGGATTCTCAGTAGATAACGCCACCCTGACTCGATTTTTCGCCTTCCACTTCTTACTCCCATTTGTTATTCTAGCCGCAACCCTTGTTCACCTGCTTTTCTTACACGAAACAGGATCTAACAACCCACTCGGCTTAAACTCAAACGTTGACAAAATCTCATTCCACCCATACTTTTCATATAAAGACTTATTAGGCTTCATAGTCCTCCTCACCGCACTCACCTCACTATCACTCTTTTCCCCAAACTTACTAGGCGACCCCGACAACTTTACCCCCGCTAACCCCCTAGTGACACCTCCCCATATCAAGCCCGAATGGTACTTCTTATTCGCGTACGCTATTTTACGCTCAATTCCAAATAAACTAGGGGGCGTTCTTGCACTCCTAGCATCCATTCTCGTCCTCATACTAGTTCCCTTCCTCCACACATCAAAACAACGAAGCCTCACCTTTCGGCCCTTCTCCCAGCTCTTATTCTGAACTCTTATTGCAAACGTCCTAATCCTCACTTGAATTGGAGGGATGCCCGTAGAAGACCCTTACATCATTATCGGCCAAATTGCATCTTTCACCTACTTCTTCCTATTCCTAGTCCTAATACCACTAACAGGATGGGTAGAAAACAAAGTCATAGGATGAACTTGCATTAGTAGCTCAGTATCAGAGCGCCGGTCTTGTAAACCGGAGTGCAGGGGTTAAACTCCCCTCTACTGCTCAGAAAGAAGGGAGTTTAACCCTCACCACTGGCCCCCAAAACCAACATTCTCGTTGAAACTACTTTCTGGTGTATAGTAATGTACATATTCATGTTTATTACATATATGTAATTACACCATACATTTATATTAACATAACACAATAGGTATCAATACATACTATGGTATATCACCATTAATATCAAGTCAACTCCCAAGAAAACATTAAACTAAAATTTTGCATAAAGCAAAACTTCAGGAAGTAATATAGCTGCATACAGAAATGTAAGGAACTCATTAATTAAGCTGTATATATCACAAGTGAATATATACCAAGTCTCAACATCCCTGGAACGTTCCAAAGACGATGTAGTAAGAACCGACCATCAGTTGATTACTTAATGCATACTCTTATTGAGGGTGAGGGACAAGAATTGTGGGGGTCGTACTCAGTGAATTATTCCTGGCATCTGGTTCCTATTTCAGGGCCATGAATTTATACTATTCCTCACACTTTCATTGACGCTGGCATAAGTTAATGGTGGCGAACACGACCGGGAGCATCCCCCATGCCGAGCGTTCTTTCACAGAGGGTGGGGGGTTTCCTTTTTTTTTCTCCTTTTCACTTGGCATCTCACAGTGTATGCGAGAAATTCTTCCAAGGTCGAACACTCATTTATTGACATAAGCAATATGTAATTCATGGTGCACAGACTATACACAAGAATTGCATATTCAGATCTCACGAGCATAATATTAACGTAAAACTCAACCCACAAATATCTAAGTGCCCCCGGGGTTTCCTTCACGAAAAACCCCCCTACCCCCCTAAACCCCAGACATATCTAACACTCCTGAAAACCCCCCTAAACCCCAGACATATCTAACACTCCTGAAAACCCCCCTAAACCCCAGACATATCTAACACTCCTGAAAACCCCCCTAAAACAGGTAAACCTCTAATGGTGTATCCTAACGCCCAAAATGCGTTTCTTACATTACTAAAAATTTTTTT